ACGGGGTATTAGGAATCAAAATTTGGATATTTGTAGACGAAGAAAAATAAGACTTTACGTGTCTTTAGAGTCTACCCATTGATGGAAATGGACCAAACCAAGAATGAACTCTTTTTATGTTCAATCAAAACAAAAACGAGAAATTCCGCAATTCTATAGGGTTGAATAAAAATTCGATTGATTTTTTTATATAATTGCTATGCTTAGTGTGTGACTCGTTGGTTTTTTTAGGGCTAGGATTCAAAAAAACGGACCGTCCTGTAGTATAAACTAATAACTATAGCACTAATAACCAACTCATTGCTTCGCATTATCTGAATCCAAAGAACCAGTCAAGGTATAATATTTTGATCATATCGTTGTAGCAACTGAAATGTTTTTTTGCAGAAACACAAAAACCCAATTTGATTATGGGTTCTAAAGTTATACGTTGTGCAGGAAAATAGAAAAGCATGCGGATAAATGGAAGGATGAGAGAAAGAGAGAAAGAAAATATCAATGATATAGAATTCCAATATGTAAGGTCTGTGAGTCATCTCATAAACAACAGTGTAATACAGCATCAATAAAAATTCATCCAAAATTCGATGAATCCGCTCATAGAACAAAAAAATAAAGAGCCTCGAGCCAATAAAAACTGAGAAAGTTGACTTAAGAAAAAATTGCATTACGGACTCCGTTGGAGAATTCAGACCTAACCATTAATCGAGAAGCAATGGGAACGACGGAACCCGTGAATAAAGAAGATTCTATTGGAAATGAATCTTAATGATTTATTGGGTGGGATGGCGGAACGAACCCGGGAACTAAACTATTCTTTTATTCGGAGAGGTCATGAACCAACCCTGCAACTGAAATAGATATTTCAAGAGTAAATATTCGCCCGCGAAAATTTTATTTTATTGGATTGATTAATTTTGATCGATCCGATATAGGAAAAGGCAAAACAAAATAAAGATTTTTAGAATGGTAAAAAAAAAAGACATTGAGATTATCTCTAAATTGAGATTATCTCTAAATAGAATATACATGTTTCAATTCTATATCTAAACACGATATACAAATTTAGAATATATTAATTAGATGAAATTTAGAAATTTGAAAGAATACTATGCTTCAGTATATTATTCATTAAATCCCTGTATATCTTGAGAAAATCTTTTTTAGTCCTTTCATTCGCGAGGAGCTGGATGAGAAGAAACTCTCATGTCCAGTTCTGTAGTAGAGATGGAATTGAGAAAGAACCATCAATTATAACCCCCAAAGAACAAGATTCCGTAAACAACATAGAGGAAGAATGAAAGGAATATCTTATCGAGGTAATCATATTTGTTTCGGCAGATATGCTCTTCAAGCACTTGAACCCGCTTGGATCACATCTAGACAAATCGAAGCAGGGCGCCGAGCAATGACACGAAATGTACGGCGTGGCGGAAAAATATGGGTACGTATATTTCCAGACAAACCAGTTACAGTAAGACCCACGGAAACCCGTATGGGGTCCGGGAAAGGATCCCCCGAATATTGGGTAGCCGTCGTTAAACCGGGTAGAATACTTTATGAAATGAGTGGAGTCGCTGAAAATATCGCTCGAAAGGCTATTTCAATAGCGGCATCAAAAATGCCTATAAGAACTCAATTCATTATTTCTGGATAGGAATGTCGAAATAAATCTTGGGTACAAAAAAATGCGGGTTTCTTTTTTTTACTTCGTCTTTTCAGTGTTTTAAATTAAACCTTAAAAAAAAAGATTCAAAAAACGATATGATTCAACCTCAAACCCATTTGAATGTAGCGGACAATAGCGGTGCCCGAGAATTGATGTGTATTCGAATCATAGGAGCCAGTAATCGTAGATATGCTCATATTGGTGACGTTATTGTTGCTGTGATCAAGGAAGCAGTACCAAATACACCTCTAGAAAGATCAGAAGTGATCAGAGCTGTAATTGTACGTACTTGTAAAGAACTCAGACGTGATAACGGTATGATAATACGTTATGATGACAATGCTGCAGTTGTCATTGATCAAGAAGGAAATCCAAAGGGAACTCGAGTTTTTGGTGCGATCGCCCGAGAATTGAGACAGTTGAATTTTACTAAAATAGTTTCATTAGCACCTGAAGTATTATAAGATGAGACCGCGATATAGCCATAGGATATAGTCATAGTATTAAAATACAATAGATAAAGATAAATAAAAATTTAGTAGAGTATGTCTCACGCATATACTTTTAATACTTTTCATAAAAAAAAAAGAACATGTTGATTATATCAAAATTCGGAAGCAAAAAAATTTTGAGTTTCTCATGGGCAAAGACACTATTGGTGACATAATAACTTCTATACGAAATGCTGACATGAATCGAAAGGGAACAGTTCGAATAGCATCTACTAACATCACCGAAAACATTGTTAAAATACTTTTGCGAGAGGGTTTTATAGAAAACGTAAGGAAACTCTTGGAAAACCAAAAAGAGTTTTTGGTTTTAACCCTACGACATAGAAGGAATAGGAAAGGACCGTATAGACCCATTTTAAATTTAAAACGAATCAGTCGACCCGGCCTACGAATCTATTTTAACTATCAACGAATTCCTAGAATTTTAGATGGGATGGGGATTGTGATTCTCTCTACATCTCGGGGTATAATGACAGACCGAGCGGCTCGACTAGAAAGAATCGGCGGAGAGATTTTGTGTTATATATGGTAATTCTTCTTCTATCCGAATTGTATTTGGAGCTTCCTTTTGTGTTGTGAAAAAAAAAGGGGATTCCTCGAGGTTTAATTACTGAACAACTTACCAATGGTATGTTCCGGGTTCTGTTATCTGTTAGATGGTTTAGACAACTAAGTAAGATTCTAGGTTATGTTTCAGGAAGGATCCGACCCGTTTTTATACATATACTACCGGTGGATATAGTTCAAATTGAAGGAAGTCGTTATGATTCAAAGGGGGGGTGTATAATTTATAGGCTACACAAAAGGATTTGAGTGAATAGGTGATTTTTCAACATTCCTTTCATGGGGATACAATTCACAGTTCAAAAATTTCAAGAAACTTATTTTCTTCCAATAAGTAGATTCGAAATTCATTTAAGGCATAACAATTATGAAAATAAGGGCTTCCGTTCGTAAAATTTGTGAAAAATGTCGACTGATCCGCAGGAGGGGACGGATTATAGTAATTTGTTCCAACCCGAGACATAAACAAAGACAAGGATAATCTTTCGAAAAGGGACTCTAGAAAGGAACCGATGAACAAATCAAAATAAAAGATCGGTTTTGACATGAAATGGATATATCCATATATCTCTCACTTATATTTATGAAATGATCAAATATGGCAAAATCTACACCAAGAAGTGGTTCACGTAGGACTGGACGGATTGGTTCGCGCAAAAGTGGACGTCGAATACCAAAGGGCGTTATTCATGTTCAAGCAAGTTTCAACAACACCATTGTGACTGTTACGGATGTACGGGGTCGGGTAATTTCTTGGTCCTCGGCCGGTACTTGTGGATTCAGGGGTACAAGAAGAGGTACGCCCTTTGCTGCTCAAACCGCAGCAGGAAGTGCTATTCGAGCAGTAGCGGATCAAGGTATGCAACGAGCAGAAGTCATGATAAAGGGTCCTGGTCTCGGAAGAGATGCAGCATTACGCGCTATTCGTAGAAGCGGTATCCTTTTAAATTTCGTACGGGATGTAACCCCTATGCCACATAATGGTTGCAGACCCCCTAAAAAAAGACGGGTGTAGAAATAGAAGGGATTTCAAGAGAAATAAATGACTCAACGATCTGACAAATAATATTACTATGGTTCGAGAGAAAGTAAAAGTATCTACTCGGACACTACAGTGGAAGTGTGTTGAATCAAGAGCAGACAGTAAGCGTCTTTATTATGGACGCTTTATTTTGTCTCCACTTATGAAAGGTCAAGCCGACACAATAGGCATTGCGATGCGAAGAGTTTTGCTTGGAGAAATAGAAGGAACGTGTATTACACGCGCAAAATCTGAGAAAATCCCACATGAATATTCTACCATAGCGGGTATTCAAGAATCGGTACATGAAATTTTAATGAATTTGAAAGAAATTGTATTGAGAAGTAACCTTTATGGAACTTGTGACGCGCTTATTTGTGTCAAAGGTCCGGGAGATGTAACTGCTCAAGACATCCTCTTGCCACCTTCTGTGGAAATCGTTGATAAGACGCAGCACATAGCTAGCCTAGCAGAACCAATTGATTTGTGTATTGGATTACAAATCGAGAGGAGTCGAGGATATAATATAAAAACGCCAAATAACTTTCAAGACGGAAATTGTTATCCTATAGATGCTGTATTCATGCCTGTTCGAAATGCGAATCATAGTATTCAATCTTATGGGAATGGCAATGAAAAACAAGAGATCCTTTTTCTAGAAATATGGACAAACGGGAGTTTAACTCCTAAAGAAGCACTTCATCAAGCCTCCCGGAGTTTGATTGATTTATTTATTCCCTTTCTCCAGGCAGCAGACGAAAACTTACATTTAGAGAACAATCAATACAAGGTTACTTTACCTTTTTTTACTTTTCATGATAGATTGGCTAAACTAACGAAAAAGAAAAAAGAAATCGCATTGAAATCGATTTTTATTGACCAATCAGAATTGTCTCCCAGGATCTATAATTGTCTCAAAAAGTCCAATATACATACATTATTCGACCTTTTGAATAAGAGTCAAGAAGACCTTATGAAAATTGAACACTTTCGCCTAGAAGATGTAAAGCAGATAATGGGTATTCTAGAAAAGAAATAGAAAAGCATTTCACATTTGATTTACCGAAAATCAAAATAAAATAAGTTTTTTAAATCAATTGAATTTATTGCAATTTTTCTATTCTTTAGAAAAAAATCGAAAAAATGAAATGGCTTTGCACCTTTAGACCAATCTATATATTCAGACCGGAATTAAATTATTAAATTGAATAGAAGTATCTAGGGAGAATTCACT